GAATTAGGCTCGGTCAACTGGAATGTGTATTATCCATATGGGAGATCTTCCAATTGAGAAGATCCATCGACCTGAGACAAGGTCTATCTATTTTCTTTAGTTATTCAATGAAACCAATGATTCGTTATTGGAGCAGATAGCAACAACCATTTCAGCGGACATGCGTATTTTCCGATGGATTTACATGGTTTCATTAGTAGAAATTGTTTGATGTAGCGAGTAATAGGCTCTTTCGCCATTCAAGAATTCTTGTTTAGGCAGTTCATATCATCCACACATAGTGATCTAAGATTTCAATTCTTCCATGTTTCAGCAGTAGCATATTGTTCCATGGAGCTAAGGCCAAAAAGATGGAAGAAACAAGTGTTTCCACGACTCTACCATCCGGCCAATTCTGTTCCACTTAATCCCCTTTTCATGGGCACATATCTTTACGGCTAAGGAATGGGGAATCTTTCTCCTGTTACATGAATCAAATGTTTCATTTCATCCGGGAAAAGCCATCTCTTTCTCAACAATGTCTTTGTCATTTGATCCAATAGCGTTCCGTTAGATAGGAACAGATTTGATAAATACTGATAACTCTCGGATAGAGTATTAGAACGGAAAGATCCATTAGATAATGAACTATTGGTTCTAAACCATCTCTGGCGATGAATCAACAATTCGAAGTGCTTTTCTTGCGTATTCTTGATGAACCAGCGTTTATATATAGATGTAGGAGGATTTGTTTGGGAAGCAAGAAGCCCCTTTGACATCTCTTCATCTGCAAAGAATTCTCGACGTGAAAACACAGAGACAAAGGGCTGATCTTTGAATAGGGAAAAGAAGGGATCCGCAGGGTCCCAAATGAATTGGCTTGTTCGAAAAAAGCCTTGTTCTTTGGAAGATCTATCTCGTGTCTGGTACTGCATGGTTCCACTCTGCAAGAACTCCGAATCATTCTCTTGAAGCTCATCCTCTTTATGATAAATGATCCATTTTCCCCGAAATGACCCAGTCCAATAGGGAAATCCCAATTCAGTGGGCCTTTCGATACAATCAAATAGATTGCCACAAGGGCGCCATATTCTAGGAGCCCAAACTATGTGATTGAATAAATCCTCCTCTATCTGTTGCGGATCGAGGGCCCCTTCCTCCGATTCGTATTTTTCATATAGAAATCTCTGATCAACGATAGAACAAGATCCATTTTGCATCATATCTAACTGATTCCTTGGTTCGGACCGAAGAAGTAATGTCACTCGATTATTATCAAACTGACTGCAATCTTTTTCTGTCCGTGAGGATCCCGCCAGAGCCAGAGCGCCTTCTACTTCTAATAGTAATAATAGTAATAGGCCATGAACTAGATCAGAATCATTCTCAACGAATCCATAAGAAGTGATCCAATTTTTTTCATCGTGTCTGGATGAAGACCAAAGATCTTGAGCGACCGATCCGGCAGAACAACTCAAAAGATAAAGAAGTATCGTTAATTTCTTCATGCTCGTTCCAAGTTCGAAGTACCATTTGTACAAATAAGAATCCCCTCCCTTACATGATTTCTTCTTCATATAGATAGATATAGGATCTATGGGGCAATTACTTAGAAGTACATTTTGTGCAACAGCCCTTCCTATCTGATAGAAAAGGATCCCATGATCCTGAACCGATCTTATCTGGGATCGAAAATCCCAAGTTTTTCTATGAAGAGCTGATCTAATTGTATTAGTTTCTATAATGGATTTCTTCTGTGTAATACTAATTGATAGGGCCTCATTGATAAGTGCTACAAGATCTCGCGCATTGGAACCCATGGTTATGGACCCGAATCCGTTAGTATGGAACATCTTCTTTTCCAAGTGAAATCCCCTAGTATATGAAAGAATGAAAAAGTGCTTTCGTTGTTGTGGAAGAAGAAGCCTTCGTATCTTAATGCATGTATTTAATTTATTCGGAGCTATTAGAGCGGGATCCACTTTTTGGGGAATATGAGTCGAAGCAATAACAAGAATCTTTCCAGTGGAACATCTTTCACAATCCCTGGAGAGATAGTTCTCTAATAGACCGAGGGATAAGTAATTCGACTCATTCACATGCAGATCATGAATGTTTGGAATCCATATTATGCAAGGAGACATTGCTTTTGCTAATTCGAATTGAAGGGTGATATCAAATCGGTCTATTTTCGGCGTCATATACATAGTTAGCACATTCGTCATAGTTAGCAGCTCCGTATCAATATCAAGGTCATCATCAATATCGATATCGTCACTATCATCAATATCGATATCATCAATAAGATAACCTTTAGGCTTGTCATTCAGGAACTTGTTCGGAAATACCGTAATGAAAGGAACATAGGAGTTTGTCGCTAGGTATTTGACCAAACAGGATCGTCCAGTTCCTATAGAACCTATCACTAAAATACCTCTAGAAGGGGATAGGGCTAAGCGGAGCGAAAAGGGTTTTCCATGAGGAGATGGGGAATGAAAACTATTAGCCCCACACGAGGTTT